AAGTAACGGAAACTCAATAGAATTCATAACTGTCTCAATGGAATCTTTTCCTTCTTTTTGATTGTCTGAATATTCAGGAGCTAAGACCATTCCAATGCTCCTTTTCGCCATGCATAAACTGAACCAACAATTGGGATAAGCACGAAAATTAAAGCTTCTATAAATACAGATACACCCAATACATCGAAACTCATTGCCCATGGATAAAGAAAGACCGTTTCAACATCAAAAACAACAAAAACTAGAGCAAACATATAATAACGGATTCGGAATTGTAACCAAGCATCCCCCATGGGTTCTATACCCGATTCATAACTAGAGAGCTTCTCTGGTCCTTCACTAATCGGGGCTAAAACTCCGGAAATTAGAAATGCCAAAATAGGAATAACACTTGATATTATTAGAAATGCCCAGAAGATATCATATTCGTGAAGCAGAAACATAGATGTACTCCTATGAATGTGGAATATACCGAATTAGTCGATTCGAATCGGAATTGTCAATTCATCCATAACTGCTTAGTCGAAACAAACATTTTGATCGAACCACATAGTTTCGTTTGTTTGCTGTGGGTCATGTCTCGTTTCAAGATTTATCCAACGTAATCTCACTTACTTCGATTCTATTTCGATATAGTGTAGACATATCATGCTCTTATACAAATAAAATTCTCTCAATTTCACTTTGCCTCGGATTCTCTATAAAAAGGGAATGAAAGAATATATTCAATTAAATAATATGAATTGAAATAATATTCATATTCATAAATAAAATGAATAAAAAAAAGATTCAATTAAATATTAAACATAAATGTTATGTTAAAATTGAAATATTCAATTAATATAATCAAAGAAGAGGTCTGGCTCATTTTTTCTCTTTTTTTTTTTGCTTAGTGATTTAGAATAGAGTCAGTAGTCAGATGTAGTAGAATGTCTAGGGATTTCCATCTCGTTATGGTATATTCTACTCGGTTGGCGTTCGTGTATTCTTTTCATTAAGATCTGGATAGAGGATCATTGCTTCTATTGATTCGATACGGATACAGAAACAGAATGCATCGACCAATTAGATTCTCTCTCCTTGTCCCAGATTTATACTTAATTGATTTTATTCAATCCGTTGAATTCTGAGGAACCCTTATATATAAGTTCCTATACCCAAATTAGAGACTTTGGACCTGTACTACCCCGACCTTACCCCCCAGAAACAATCGAATTATTTAATTCGAGTTCGAAGTCTTGAAAGAGCATTCCATTTCGGACCAATTTCTAGGACTAAAGATCTTGATTTGGAATGACTCGAAATACTTGTTAATGTAATAATATCTAGTAAGACCAACGGTTAGGCTTCGTGACAATAAAAAGACTTCTTTTGAAACAAACCTACACAATGGAGCATAGTGCAGTGGTAGAGTCGGATGAATTGTAAATGATCTACAGAAGATACTTCTAATGGAATGGAATCACGCGTTGTCGAACGATTCGACAGACCCACTCATAAAAATAAAAATAGAAGAGGGCGCAAACATTGATTAGGACCAAGTCATTATCTCTGAAACTGGGGTTGTTGTTCCACCAAAAAGTGATGAGTTGGGGGATTCCTAACTCATCCAAGTTCAAACGGCCCCTAATCTTCTTGCATAAAGTCTGCATCGGTAGAATTGGAATGATGAGCAATTGGATTGGAGTAAATTGGAATACAAAAAAATAAGTATTGTACAGAAACAGAAAAATAACTACTTGTTTTGCCAGGCCGGTTATACGAAGAAAAGCCTATTTTACAATGAAACTTACCAACTTCGTTTTTGAAACTCCGGCTTACAAATACAAGAACAAGAATAGGTACTAGATCCATGTGACTTACTATTCGATTTGATTTGATTGGGTCAGGTTGGAGTTTTTAGCCAGGCTCATGTTATGATTTTGACTTCATAAATTGACTTGGGTATACCAAAGCAAAGGTGTATCACTAAATCTTTGATCATGGACAAGAAAAGAGGAAAAAGTCGTATGTCATTCACACACGAAGATTAATGAAGAAGAATGGCTTTGTTTATCCGAGATTTGAAAATGTGGATCCATTGGAATAAATTCTTGTTTTCATTTTCATGCCCCGAGGGATCGATCTCCGTGAGCATGTGGGAATGATTCCATTTCTATGGACCAATCAACCGGCCAGCCACAAGCAAGCATTAATTAGGAAATGAAAACTATACAAAAAAGTATAGGGCTATACGGACTCGAACCGTAGACCTTCTCGGTAAAACAGATCAAACTGATTATTGTCGAAATGATTCGAACTGTTTCAAAGACCCAACATGCATTTTTTTTGCATTGGGCTCTTTCATTAACTGATAGAAAGATCAGCTCGTTCACCATATTTTTTCTTGACAGGAAGATAACGAGATGGCTCCATGTGCTCTGATTCATTATTTGTATTCTGATTCAGGAGCAATACCAAAGTGTTTCAAAGAAGGGTTACCTTGACGTAGGTCTGCCTC